TCTAATAGGAAATAAAATAGGAAAATGATTATTCATCGAATGACTATTCATCTATTATATTTTCATCAAATAGAATGAGGAGCAGGAAGACTCTATGAAAAAATGGTGGTTCAATTCGATGTTGTTTAAGGGGAAGTTAAAACATAAGTGTGGGCTAACTAAATCAATGATATATCCGTTTCTTCAAATGGATATTGTTCCTGGTGCTTGGCATCCCGGCGGAAGTGAAGAAAAGGATACGGAAAAAAACATTTCTAGGTGGAGTGATAGTAATAGGTATAGTTTCAATGATATTGATATAAAGAATATTTGGAGTTTGATCTCTGATAACACTTTTTTGGTTAGGGACAGCAATGGCGGTAGTTATTCTGTATATTTTGACATTGAAAATCCTATTTTTGAGATTGACAATAATAGTTTTTTTCTGAGCGAATTCGAAAGTTTTTTTTCCAGTTATTTGAATAGTAGGTCTAAGAGTAACAATCACGACTATTATCATTACATGTATGATACTAAATCTAGTTGGAGTAATCACATTAATAGTTGTATTGATAGTTATCTTTGTTTTGAAGTCAGTATTCATAGTTACATTTTAGGTGATACCGAAAATTACAGTGACAGTTACATTCCTAGTTTCATTTGTAGTGAAGGCGTAAGCAATAGTGAAAATGGGAATTCTAGTATACGAACTGATGGTAACAGCCGCGATTTCAATATAAGAGGAAGATCTAATGATTTTGATATAAATAAAAAATACAGAAATTTATGGGTTCAATGCGAAAATTGTTATGGATTAAATTATAAAAAATTTTTTAGATCAAAAATGAATATTTGTGAGCAGTGTGGATATCATTTGAAAATGAGTAGTTCAGATAGAATCGAACTTTTGATTGACCCGGGCACTTGGGATCCTATGGACGAAGATATGGTCTCCATGGACCCCATTGAATTTCATTCAGAGGAGGAACCTTATAGAGATCGTATTGATTCTTATCAACGAAGGACAGGTTTAACTGAAGCTGTTCAAACAGGCATAGGTCAATTAAATGGTATTCCCATAGCAATTGGGGTTATGGATTTTCAGTTTTTGGGGGGTAGTATGGGATCTGTAGTAGGCGAGAAAATCACTCGTTTGATCGAGTATGCTACTAATCGATCTCTACCTGTTATTATTGTGTGTGCTTCCGGAGGAGCACGTATGCAAGAAGGAAGTTTGAGCTTGATGCAAATGGCTAAAATATCTTCTGCTTCATATAATTATCAATCAAATAAAAAGTTATTCTATGTATCAATCCTTACATCCCCTACAACTGGTGGAGTAACGGCCAGTTTTGGTATGTTGGGAGATGTCATTATTGCTGAACCTAACGCGTACATTGCTTTTGCAGGTAAAAGAGTAATTGAACAAACATTGAATAAAACAGTACCCGACGGTTCACAAGCAGCTGAGTATTCATTCCATAAGGGCTTGTTCGACCCAATCATACCGCGTAATCTTTTAAAAGGCGTTCTGAGTGAGTTATTTCAGCTACACGGTTTCTTTCCTTTGAAAAAGAAATATATATAATATAGAAATAAAACGAAAATATAAAAATCTAGAAAAAATAGAAGTGAATTCTATGCCTTGCCTACCAAGAACTTCCATCTTTTACTAGAAATCTAATCCCGTTTTGTTGGGTTGAATTAGTTTAGTTAGAGTCGCGAACTTATAAGAAACTCTTTATCTTTAATAAAAAAAAAAACTCTTTATTTTATTAGAAAGGTAGAAAGAGTATTAAGGACGGGAAAATTCATAAAATTTCTTAAACTTAAAGTGGATTGTCATACATATTCATGTAGAAAGATGAATAGGTACACTAAATTTTCATTTAGTTCTCATTCCTTGCACTTATTAAGTACTTAATATTATTTATAATAATTATAATATAATAGATATACTTAAGATATCTTTATATTTATAATAGATACAAATATTAAATTGAGGTACCCGTTCTATGACAGATCTTAACTTACCCTCTATTTTTGTCCCTTTAGTGGGCCTAGTATTTCCGGCGATTGCAATGGCTTCTTTATTTCTTCATGTACAAAAAAATAAGATTGTCTAGACCTGATGGGGCCAAATTTAAACAATTTATTTCAATACTGAATCATAATACAGATATTTTTTTGGTACAGATATTTGTTTGGTGTAATGTGGTATGATATGTGCCTTTTTTCCGAATACACATGAAAGAACTGTTATGCATGCGGATACATGATATCCGTATAATGCATATGCGGGTTATAAAAACGATCGGCAAATCTTTTTATAATAGAAAGTCAATGTATCTAACCAATTACTCCTAAGGGTTCATATCAGAATAGTTTTAGTTGATGAAAGTTACTTCGGCATCAAGAAAAGTAAAGTCAAATTTTTTTTTTCTGAATTCCAATCGAATGCAATCGGATCTAGTATAGTATGAACTGGCGATCAGAACATATATGGATAGAACTTATAACAGGGTCTCGAAAAGCAAGTAATTTTTGCTGGGCCTGTATTCTTTTTTTAGGTTCACTAGGATTCTTAGTAGTTGGAATTTCTAGTTATCTTGGTAGGAATCTGATACCTGGATTTCCTTCTCAACAAATTATTTTTTTTCCACAAGGGATCGTGATGTCGTTCTATGGGATCGCGGGTCTATTCATTAGTTCCTATTTGTGGTGCACAATATCGTGGAATGTAGGTAGTGGTTATGATCGATTCGATAGAAAAGAAGGAATAATGTGCATTTTTCGTTGGGGATTCCCCGGAATAAATCGTCGCATTTTCCTTCGCTTCTTTATGAAAGATATCCAATCAATCAGAATGGAGGTTAAAGAGGGTCTTTTTCCTCGTCGTATTCTTTATATGGAAATCAGAGGCCAAGGAACCATCCCCTTGACTCGTACTGATGAGAATTTGACTCCACGAGAAATTGAACAAAAAGCTGCCGAATTGGCCTATTTCCTGCGCGTACCAATTGAAGTTTTTTGAATTTTTATCAAAAGGAACAAATGAAATTCGTTCGGATTTGTCCAATTGACATATTCGGAAATCCCATTTACTTCGAATTTACTTATTATATTAATATATATTTCATCCGAAACGGGATCCTTAATTCTATTTCTATATTCCTTTTTCTAGATTTAAGGACTACATTTTTACAAAAAACTGGGAATAGATCCATAGGTTCGATACCTTGTTATAGAACTCGTGCTTTAGAGAAATATAAGATCAGATAAAGTTGACAAATGAAGCAGTTCATTAACAATTCACAGATAAAAAATGAAAAAAAAAGCATTGACTTCCCTCCCATATCTTGCATCTATAATATTTTTGCCCTGGTGGATCTCTCTCTCATTTCAAAAAAGTCTGGAACCGTGGATTATTCATTGGTGGAATACTAGGCAATCCGAAAATTTTTTGAATGATATTCAAGAGAAAAATGTTCTAGAAAAATTTCTAGAATTAGAAGAACTATTCTTGTTGGATGAAATGATAAAAGAATACCCAGAGACACATATAAAAAAGCTTCGTATAGGAATACACAAAGAAACGATACAATTGGTCAAAACACATAATGAATATCATCTCCATATCATTTTGCATTTGTCGACAAATATAATCTGTTTTACTATTCTAAGTGGTTATTTTATTCTGGGTAATGAGGAACTTGTTATTCTGAATTCTTGGATTCAGGAATTCTTCTATAACTTAAGTGACACAATAAAAGCTTTTTCTATTCTTTTAGTTACTGATTTATGGATCGGATTTCACTCCACCCATGGTTGGGAACTAATGATTGGTTCGATCTACAATGATTTTGGATTGGCTCATAATGAGCAAATTATATCTGGTCTTGTTTCCACTTTTCCAGTTATTCTAGATACAATTGTGAAATATTGGATCTTCCGTTTTTTAAATCGTGTATCTCCTTCGCTTGTAGTCATTTATCATTCAATGAATGAATGAAGAACTTATTGGATCTCCTGATATCAATCAAAAAAATTTTTCACGTATAAAAAGGGCATTTTCTATTTTTCTCATTCTTTATACTTTTCAAGGTCTTCGTCCTATTTTCGTAGAATTTTTTCAGTACAATGGCAGACTCGTGGATAGGGAACTATACTAGCTACCTATCTAATTTATTGTAGAAATTCCGGGATCAATGATTGGATCATGCAAAATAGAAATACTTTTTCTTGGGTAAAGGAACAGATGACTCGATTTATTTCTGTATCGATCATGATATATGTAATAACTCGAGCATCTATTTCAAATGCGTATCCCATTTTTGCGCAGAAAAGTTATGAAAATCCACGAGAAGCAACCGGGCGAATTGTATGCGCCAATTGCCATTTAGCGAATAAGCCTGTGGATATTGAAGTTCCACAAGCTGTACTTCCTGATACTGTATTTGAAGCAGTTGTTCGAATTCCTTATGATATGCAAGTAAAACAAGTCCTTGCTAATGGTAAAAAGGGGGCTTTGAACGTGGGGGCTGTTCTTATTTTACCCGAGGGATTCGAACTAGCCCCCACGGATCGTATTTCTCCCGAGGTGAAAGAAAAGATAGGAAATCTATCTTTTCTGAGTTATCGTCCTAATAAAAGAAATATTCTTGTGATAGGTCCTGTTCCAGGTCAAAAATATAGTGAAATCGTCTTTCCCATTCTTTCCCCCGACCCTGCTACAAAGAAAGACGTTAACTTCTTAAAATATCCTATATATGTAGGTGGGAACAGGGGAAGGGGTCAGATTTATCCTGATGGGAGCAAGAGTAACAATACAGTCTATAATGCTACATCCGCGGGTATAGTAAGCAAAATAGTACGTAAAGAAAAGGGGGGATATGAAATAACCATAGTTGATGCATCGGATGGACACCAAGCGGTTGATATTATACCTCCAGGGCCAGAACTTCTTGTTTCAGAGGGTGAATCTATCAAGCTTGATCAACCATTAACAAGCAATCCTAATG